GAAAGATTAGTGAWKGTGCTCTTTAGATAAAAATTTTATAAAATTTTTATCTAAAGAGCACATCACTAATCTTTCCATGCTTTCTTTTCTCCTAAAATAGGGGGTTTTTCTACAATCTCCAAGCTTTTTTAAATTTTAATAAAGTTAAAAAGGGGGGGGCCTTTAGCAACTTTTATATTACGAGGGCGTGGTATTAATTATAGGATTTAGAATTATCGGTATTTAAATTTTTAAACGTGAATATCGAGTTTGATTGGTGAATTTAGTAGGTTAATTTAGGGTTAAAATATTTTGGTGGTGTGGTATTTAATAAAAATTTTAAGATTATCTAAATTAAACTTTTCACATATTATACTGAGTTTGGTGGTGAAATTGGTGAGGTACCTCAAAAATTTTAACTTAAAAATTTATTAAAGATTTTTTTTAAAAAAAAGGGGGGGCCTGTTAGCAATTCTAAACATCATGAAGGCGCGGTATTAATTACAGGATTTTAAATCACTAATATTGGTATTTTTGAATATGAGTATTGGGTTTGCTGGTGAGACTAGTAGGGTATTTCAAGGGTTGATTATTTTAGTGGTGTGAAATTAAATAAAAACTAAAAATTATTAAAATTAAACTTTTGGGCAGCACAATGAGTTTGATGGTGGAATTAGTAGTATGTTCCAGGTGGTAAATTTAAAAAGATAAAAAGTTTTTATCCTAGGGTTTTATAAAATGAAGAAAGGCGGAAAAAGGGAGGGGGAGGCATTTAATAACTTTTAATTTTAATATAATTTGACCTCCGGTCCATTCTTCCAATTTTACCGTCAAACTTAGACCACATTTTTTTGTGGGCTAAGGATATAATTTTACGATATTTATTTATATATATATATATATATATATTCGTATTAGATATTATTCAGTAAAAATTATTTAAGGGTTTAAAATAAGCCTAAGGCACTTTCTAACAGCAAATTAGATTTCATAATTGAATATTATTCTAAGGAGATAGAAATATTAAAAGGGGGGCAAAGAGAGATGAAATTAAGGTCAAAATTCCTATAAAGATAGAAGAAGGGTGAGTTGACTGGTTGGTGCTTGCGGAAAAAGAGGCTAAACCAAAAAATGTAATTCTTAAGTAAACATATAACACAATTAAGGATAGCCTGATTAATAATAACATTAAAGTTAGTGGGGCGTAAAGTAAAAAAGTTTTTAGTAAGGTAAGTTTTAATAAAAATCCTGAAAAGGGGGGTAATCCTGCCAAATTTAGAAAATTTAGAAAACAAAGAATCTTCACAAACTGTCTCTCTGAGAGAAGGGAAGAAAGTTTTTGGATATTAAAAGAAAGAAGACTTTTTAAAGCGGAGGCTAAAAATAAGCTGTAAAAAAATAAAAATCATAGTCAAAGCTTTGAGAGAAGTGTGGAGGCAGCTATCCAACAAGAATTTCCAAAGGTAGAGAGGATTAGTATTGGGCGAATTCTTTGTATATTTTTTGCTGTTATTAATCTTAGAACCAAAGTTAATAAAACAAATCCTGTTAGTAAAGACGAGGGGATTTGCATAACAGCAAGAATATGGAGGGGGATTAATTTTTGTACTGTGGAAATTAAAAAAATAACCCAAAGAGGAGACGCAAGAAAAATTCTCACCATTCAACTATGAAGAGGAGGTAGGCCTATTTTAAATAAGATTATTACTATTGCTATAAGGGTTAAAGATGAAATTTTTAAAGATAAAAGCCTAAAACATAAAAAAAAAATAGAGGCAATTCCCTGAGAAATAAAATATTTTAATGCGATTTCATTAGAAGCGGGGGATTGGGCTGATGTTAAAACTGGGAGAATTGCTAAAATATTTACTTCTAGCCTAATCCAAAAAAAAAATATAGAGTGAGCAGATAGGGCCAAGGTTACACTAAATAAAACCATAGAAAAATAACCGAGAAGAGGGGATAAAAATATTATAGATTTGAAGAAATAATTTCTTATACAAGTTTTCAAAACAAGGTTTTTATCAAATCAAGGACGCCAGTTGGCATTTTATGCTTGACAAGCAAATATTTTTTATAAATTAGACCTTTAAAGACGTTTTCTCAGAGGCCCTCTTTCTAATTTAATTAGCTTTACCACGCTAATTAAAGCAAATAAAAGCATACAAAAACAAAAAATTAAAAGGGTACCAAATTCTTTTTCTATTAAGGGGGAGACAAAAAAGCTTGTTGAAGACTGTTTTAGTGTGCTGTGTTCATCATTTATTAAAAAGAAAAATAACAAAAAAAAAATTATTAAAGGAGATACGTTGAATGCTAAAGCTTTTTCATTAGATGCAATCGAGACCATATAAGTAATTAAAATTATTACTCCCCCTAAAAATATTAATACCAGTAAATAGAATACCCAAGAGATGGATAATTTTAATATAATTAGTCTAATAAAGAGACATAGTAGCATTAATATAATAGATAAGTTTAAGGGGTGAGTAACGAAAAAAGAAGAAACGGACAAGAAAAAAATAATAAATATAAAAGTCCTTTTGAAAATAAAGCTAAAACCCGGAGGCTTAAATTTTAGATTAGAAGTCAAAATATTGATAGCTTTAATAATTTTAAAAATAAATCTTATAAGTGGAAATTATATGTAATAGTTATACTAAATTATTTTATTTTAGAGCTTAGCTATTTCTGTATCTTCAGTACAGTATTTTATTTAAATTACTAAAATTATTCTACATTAGCAATTCAGTTAATAAAAGCTTCTCCAGAAATAGACTCTAAGACAATGGGTATAAAACTGTGATTTGCACCACAAATCTCAGAGCATTGACCGTAAAAAATACCAGGACGTTGGCTAATAAATTTTACTTGATTAATTCGCCCAGGGACGGCATCTGCTTTTACTCCTAATGAAGGAACAGTTCAAGCATGGAGGACATCCGCTGAGGAGATTAACACCCGGACATGTGTATTAAAGGGAAGGACAGTATGGTTGTCTGTGTCAAGGAGGCGAAATATCTCAGGAGAGAGTTCAGCAGAAGGAATTATATAAGCATCAAACTCATAGAACGAGTTTTTTTCTGCAAATCAAAAATCAGAATATTCATAACTTCAGTATCATTGATGACCAATAGCTTTCAAGGTAAGAGACCTATCAATTGACTCATCAAGCATATATAAGAGGAGGAGAGAGGGGAGTGCAATCTGCACTAAAATAACGGCGGGAATAATAGTTCAAATACTTTCCACTATTTGTATCTCTAAAAGATTTTTATTAATAAAAGAATTTTTTATTATAGAAATCATTATATATCCTACAAAACTGATAATAAATATTAGGACAAGGTTAATAAAATCATGCAAAAAAATTAATTCTTCCATAATAGGAGAATTACCGTCTTGTAAACCAAATTGACCTCAAGTTATAATTATTTATAATTTAAATATTATTTAAGGTGAAAGCCACATCTTTGATACCACAAATCAATATTATAAAACTTCTTAAATTAAGACAAAAAATAATCTCACAATTGTTGTAACGCCACCCTGGCGAAATAATAAGCAAAATAAAAAAAAGATAAAATTTGCCCAATAAAAATATAAGGGTCCTCAACAGGGCGTGCCCCAATCCAAGTTAACAAGATCACGATATTTACATGGGCTCAAAAATAAAATTTATTTAAAGGGTAAAAGGTCAATCCTTTAAATTTAGGAGTTTTTAGAAATGGGCAAATTAGTAAGATTAAGATTGATATTGCTAAAGCAACTACTCCGCCAAGCTTATTAGGGATAGACCGTAAAATGGCATAAGCCATTAAAAAATATCACTCAGGCTGGATATGCACAGGGGTAACTAGCGGGTTAGCAGGAATGAAATTTTCAGGGTCCCCTAAAAGTCAAGGATTGGAAAGACAAATAAAAAGTAAAGAGAATATTATAACAAAAAACCCAAATAAATCTTTTGTTCTAAAATAAGGGTGAAATCTAATTTTATCAAAATTCCTGTTTAAGCCTAACGGGTTTCCTCTTCCTGTTTGGTGGAGGAATAATAAATGTAAAGCTCTAAAAGCTGCAACTACAAAAGGTAGAATAAAATGTAAAGAAAAAAATCGAGTTAAAGTCGGGTTGTCAACTGCGAATCCTCCCCATATTCATTTCACTAAATCTTCTCCGATATAAGGAATTGCAGAAAAGAGATTAGTAATTACAGTAGCACCTCAAAAAGATATCTGCCCTCAAGGTAGGACGTATCCTAAAAATGCGGCGGCTATTACTATTAACAAAATTACGACCCCGACTATTCAAGTAAATTTAAATACGTAAGACCCGTAATATAAACCTCGCCCCACATGAGTGTAGAGGCAAATAAAAAAAAATCTTGCACCATTAGCGTGCAATATTCGCAGGATTCAGCCGTAATTTACATCACGTCTAATATGGCTTACGCTAGAGAATGCGAGAGAAACATCAGCACAGAAATGTATAGCTAAAAAAATACCAGTTATTAACTGGACAGTCAAACATAAGCCCAATAAAGAACCAAAATTTCACAGCCTAGAAATATTGGCCGGAGAAGGCAGGTCTACTAAAGATCCGTTGACAATTTTTAAAACAGGGTGAGTTTTTATCAATGAAAACATTATAATAAAAGAGGAAAGCCTCATAATTAGTTTTACAGACTAATGCTGTTTCAGCCATTTTATTTCCTAAGTTAATTAGCTCACCTTAGGCTTCCCACCATAATTTCATGAAAAAGACCAACAATTAAAATTAAGATAATTAAAAATAAGAGAATAGAGCTAGTAAATAAAGCGGAAGAGGTCAAAGCTGGAATGAAGGGGAAAATTAAAATTAACTCGACGTCAAAAATTAGAAAGATTAAAGCGACCAAGAAAAATCGGATGGAAAAAAAAAGACGCGCAGAAAATTTAGGCGTAAATCCACATTCAAATGGGCTTAATTTTTCTCGGTCTTCTTTTATTTTTATTCTAAGAAGCACGCCTAAAAAAAGTAAAACAAACGAAATAATTATAATAATAAAAAAATTTAAGAGAAGTTTTATAATTTAATAATTAAAACAATATTATTTTAGCTAAGCTTTTTTAAGTTTTTGTGGTGTATTCAACATAAGGTATTTTCATTACCTAGAAAAATTTTTTATTTCAAAAATAATAATAAAATTTAATAGGTTTGCATCTGTTTTCTTGGCTGCTGGTTTGATGGTTGTTAGGGTAACGTTTTTATTTTTAAGAATGGTTTTTTTAGCGGGGAGAGAAATAATTTTTGAGTGGCAAGCTAGAACGGTTAATTCTTTTAAAATTAATTTTTTAGTAGTAGTGGATTGAGTATCTTTATTTTTTGTTAGAGTGGTGTCTTTAATTTCAGCCAGGGTTTTATTTTATTCTTCTGCGTATATAATAGCAGACGTGTTTTATTCTCGTTTTATTTTTTTAGTTATAAGTTTTGTATGCAGAATGTGGATTCTTATTTTAAGGCCTAATTTTATTAGTATTCTGTTAGGGTGGGATGGTTTGGGGGTTACTTCCTATCTTTTGGTAATTTATTTTCAAAGAGAAAAATCCTTTAGAGCCGGCTTAATTACTGCACTAACTAATCGTTTAGGTGATGCTGGCTTACTGTGCTTAATTGGGGCAACAGTACAGACAGGGAGATGATCTTTTATTTTTTACAATACGTGAAGAGACTGGCTTAGGGAGTATTATTTATTGGCTTTAGTCGGAGTGGCTATAACTAAAAGAGCCCAAGTGCCCTTTTCTGCTTGACTCCCTGCTGCCATGGCTGCGCCGACACCTGTTTCCTCTTTAGTGCACTCTTCTACTTTAGTGACTGCGGGAGTCTATTTATTAATTCGAATAAACTATTTATTGGCAACCCAAAAATTTTTATGGGGTCTTATGCTTTTAGGCACCTTGACAATATTTATAGCAGGGGGCGCGGCCATGGGAGAAGTAGACATAAAAAAAATTATTGCGCTTTCAACTTTAAGACAACTAGGGTTTATATTTATAACGCTTGGGATAGGCTTGCCGTTGCTTTCATTTTTTCACTTGGTGGCCCACGCCTATTTTAAGGCGATGTTGTTTATGTGCGCGGGGGGGATTATTCACAGAATAAAAGACTTTCAAGATTTACGGGTTATGGGGGGAAGTTTAAGAGCTATTCCAACAGCGTTTAGAATTTTTTCGGTTGCTAATTTAAGTTTATGTGGGATACCGTTTATAACTGGGTTTTATTCCAAGGATTTAATTTTAGAACTAGTAATGATAAGAGAAGTAAGAATTTTTGTAATAATTTTAATTGGCTTGGCTACCATGTTAACTGTTTTATATTCTATTCGAGCAACGGGTTTAGTGTTTTTCAATTCTGGGAAAATTGAAAGATGTTTTTCTTTAAAGGAAGCAGACAATATAATAATTTTAGGAGCTTTAATTTTATTAATTCCTTCTATTATTGGAGGAATGTTGATTTCTTGAAGGACTTTAAGTTTTTCTAAGTTAATTTTTTTGCCACTTTGATTTAAGTTGTCGATTTTAATTATTATTTTTATTTCCGTAGCTTTATCCTTTTTTTTAAGAGGAGGACTAAAAAAAAACTTTTTGTTTAGCTTTGTTGAATTTATATGATTTCTCCCGTTTATATTTTCCACTACTTTCTCTCAAAAAGCTTTAAATTTAGGAAAGACTTCTTTTCTTTTAGCTGAAAGAGGGTGAAGGTTTACTATCATACCTATATCTTTTTATGGTTTAAGAATTCGCAGGTCGAATTTTTCTGGATCTAGTTTTTTAGGAAATTTTTTGAATAGATTTATTTTCTTTTTTTTTATTTTTTTTATTTAACTAAGTGCCTGAAAAAGGGTTATTTTGATAGAATAAATTATGTAACATTTACCTTAGTTATAAATTTAAGTCTGCAAGGAGTAAAAATACGGGCCAAATATGTGCTCACAATAAAGATAATTCTCGATTAGAGCTTAAATTAAATCATATTATACCTCCTGGTTTTAATCCTTGTTGGGTCGAGGAATATAAAATAAGACTGTATGCGGCAGAAAAAAAGGTTAAAAAAAAAACAAGGATTAAAAAATAGGAGGAAAAGGAAAAAGTAGTTAGAATTAAGTTAACCTCCCCATATAAATTTAAAGTAAAAGGCCCCCCGAAATTTATTATTAAAAGTAAAAATCAGGCTGTAGTTAAAGCAGGCCTAAAAGAGAGAAATCCTTTATTTAAGAGCATTCTTCGGGAGTGAGTAGCCTCGTAAAAAATATTAGCACATGCGAAAAGTCCTGAGGATACTAAACCATGGGCTAATATCACTCACCAAATACCTCCGGTTCTTATTCTTTCTAGGCTTATTAGAGCCAAGATAATTAAAGCTATGTGAACAACTGAAGAGTAGGCAATTATTACCTTTATATCTGTTAACCGGCAACAAACGCAAGCTAAAGTAACTGCCCCAAAAAGTCTTAAAGTGGCTGTAAATTTATTTAAGAAAGATATTACAATAAGAAAAGACAGACGGTAAAGACCATAGCCGCCCAATTTTAAAAGCACTCCTGCCAAAATTATTGAACCTGCCACAGGTGCCTCTACATGTGCTTTAGGAAGCCATAAATGAACTAAATACATTGGAAATTTTACCAGAAAGGCGGCTATTAAAGTTAAGTTTACTCACAAAGAAGAAGAATTAAAGAGGTAAAATCCAGAAAAAACAGAGATTCTGCAGACTTCTCTTCAAATAAAAATTAAACTAATTAGTAAGGGAAGGGATGAAAGCATAGTATAAAAAAATATTATTATGCTTGCAAGGAAGCGCTCGGGCTGGTAGCCCCATCCTAGAATAATTCAAAAAATAGGAATAAGTGCTACCTCAAAAAAAAAATAAAAAAGTAAAGTAGTCCCAGAAAAAAATCTAGCAGCGAGGGAGACAAAGAGAAGTTTCATTATAAAAAAAAAGGCGTTTTTATTTTTTCTTAAATAATTGGCATTAGCTATTAGTAAAAGAAGTCAAGCCCTGAGAATTACTAGAGTAAAACTTAAAAATTCTATTTCAGGAAAGGTAGAAAAATTTATTAAGGGCAGTTTTATAGAAATAAAAATAATGTAGATAATAATAAACGATAAAAATAAAGGAGGGGTGGTTGGGGTTATTATTGCTAGAAAAATTAGTTTTATTATAAAAAATTATTTTAAGGAAAGGGTACCTTTATTTCCAACGCTTAAAGTTGGTGCATTTTTCTGCCACCTTAAAAAATTAATAAAAAATCATTTCCATGAGAGCGAGTGATTAAAGTCAAAATTGAAACCCCTAGACTTGCTTCGATGACTATAAAAGTAGAAAATAAAAATAAAAAGTTTAAAGTAAACAAGTTTAAACAAAGAGTTATTGTAATCAGGAAAATTAAAAGTATTATTATTTCTAAGAATATTAAAATTATAATAATATGGTATCAGTTATTTAATAAGGCGAATAAAAAAATAAAGATGCAGAGAGAAGAGATAAATAACAAGCCTTCTAAGAATAAAGGATCATATATTAAAATAAAAATTACAGGTAATATAAAAAGCATGAAAATATTTCTTTGGGTTATTTTTGTGGGTCACTAAAAGAAAAGCTGTGTAGTATATTTAATACGTAAAGTTGCAAACTTTAAAATATTTTTAATCTCGGCTTTGTTAAATATTTTTATATTATTAATAAAATTATTTAAAGTTTATATAATTATAATAACATTTTTAAATTATTTGATTTTAGTAATTTGTGTTTTAATTAATGTGGCATTTATTACTCTATTAGAGCGTAAAATTTTAGGGTACTCTCAATTGCGGAAAGGGCCTAATAAAGTAAGAGTAGGGGGTATTTTACAGCCTTTCAATGATGCGATTAAATTGTTTTCTAAAGAGTCATTTAAACCGGTCAGATCTAACAAAATTTTATATCTTTTTAGGCCTGCTCTGGCAATCACTTTTTCTCTGGTTGTTTTTTCATCTTTCCCGTTTTTTGAGATAAATTTTTCTTTTGGGTTAACGATAATTTTGATTTATATAGTTCTAAGAATAAATGTTTACCCTACATTAATTTCAGGGTGAAGATCTAATAGAAAATATGCAATAGTCGGATCTTTGCGGGCCGTTGCACAAACGATTTCTTACGAGGTGAGACTTGCTTTGATCTTTTTGTTTTTTTTAACTTTTAGATCAAGGCTGTCTTTAACTTTTTGTTCTCAAGAAAATTTTTTTTGGGGAAAATATTTTTTGTATTTTCCAATATTAGGATTATGATTAATTTCTTGTATTGCTGAAACTAATCGAACACCGTTTGATTTTGCTGAGGGAGAGTCAGAGTTAGTATCAGGATTTAATATTGAGTACGGGGCTGTAAGATTTGCTATAATTTTTATAGCTGAGTATGCCAGAATTTATTTTATGTCTGTTTTGTTCACGGTTTTTTTTTTACCTTTCCAACCAGGGGGTGTGAGGTGTGCCTTTAGCTCGACTATTTTAGTTTTTATTTGAGTTTGAGCGCGCACCACCTTGCCGCGGTACCGGTTTGATCTCTTAATAAATATGGCGTGAAAATTTTATCTTCCCGTTACCCTGTTTTTTTTTGGATACGCAGTTAGGGGGGTTTATTTTTAGGAAATATAGTTTAAGAAAAATATTAATTTTGTAAATTTATGATGCTTTTAGCTTTTTCCTAAAAATATAAGCTAAATAAGCTAGAGAGCTCATAACTCTTTGATAGGCGTGCCTTGTTTTTAATTTAATAGAAGTTTAAAACATTTCATTGTTAATGAGAAAATGGGCCAGAGCCCCTATTAATATCTTCTAAAAAATAACGATATTTTGTTTCGGCCAAAATTAGGGAAGTTTTCCTTTAGAATTTTATTTTGGCAGATTAGATGCATCAAATTTAGAATTTGGCCATGGGAAGATCCCAAATAAAAAATTAATTTTGAAATACGTTTACATAATCAATAAAACTTTACATGCAACAGATTTTTAATCGCAGTATAAAAAATTTTTAGAAAAATTGAATTAATTATTTTAAGCTAAATAAGTGCCAGCAGCTGCGGTTACACTTACTAAAAAATGTAAAAAAGTTTTTTGATAATAAAAAATAAATTTAGAATTTTAGTTGTGAAAATTTTTTAAGTTTATTTTTTTTATAATTCGAAAAATTTTTTCAAACCGGGGTTAGACGCCCGCTATAAAATTTTTTAATTAAAAAAAGCAGTAAAAAATTAATTTAGAAACTTAAAAAAAATTGGCAGTAATTTATTCCTTTCAGAGGAGTTTGGGGCTTAATTTAATATTCCTTGATTTATCTTTCCTGGGTTTATTTTTTGTGTGGTTGTTTAAATAAATTTATAATAATAAGTTTTAAATTCAGATTACATGAAAATATAAACAGGCGCTACCTTAATTACTTTAATAAAAATTTTTATGTTATAAAAATAAAAAAGGATTTGAAAGTAAATTTTTTTTAAAAAATAAAATTGAGCAGGTTTTAAATTGTGCACATATTGTCCGTCACTCTCTAACGAGATAAGTCGTAGCAAAGTAAAAGTTTTAGAAAAAGCTTTTTATTTTAGAAAATTAAGTTAAAAAACTATAAAACTTCAAATTTTAAATTAATTCTATGAATGGATTATTTTCTAAAGGTAAAATTAAATTTTTTTGTTTTTAAAGATATCTTAAAAAATTTTTTTCCTAAAAAAGATTATCTGGTACCTTTTGCATCATGGGTTAACAAAAATTACTAAATTAATAAATCCCGAAAAAGCTTTTTGGAAAAAATTAAACTGTTTGTAGAAAAACACATAAAAAATTTTTTTCTAAAATGATATGTTTTATAGCTTATATCTGGTTTTTGAAGTTTTTATTTAATGATTAAATTTGTCCATAAAAGATTTATTAAGACTAGTTAATAAATTTTTTATAAAGCTATTTTTTATAAAGAAAAAATAAAAATAAAAATTTTTAGAGAGTTGGCTATACTTCTTTTTGAATAATATTTTTAAGCTTTTAGTGAATTCAAAATTCCTGAAAAATTTTTACTAGGGACATATTATGTTAATATAAGTAAATTAATTTGTTTATCACGAATATAAAAATTTTATTTTCTTTAATTTTGTAAAATATTTTAGAAACTCGACAAATGTGATTTGGCCTGTTTTTCAAAGACATCTCCTCTTTAGGGGTATTTCCTGCTCAGTGAAAGATTTTCAACAGCCGGCAACGCTAAGGTAGCGTAATAATTAGTTCTTTAATTAAGAAAGGGTATGAATGGATACACTAGAAAAATTTTTCTTCCATAATTATTGAATTTTATTTTTTATGAAAAGATTAAAATGAGATTTTTAGACGATAAGACCCTATGAAGCTTTACTTTATAAAAGTTTTTTTGGGGCAAAAAATAAAATTTTTATTATAAAAAAGTTATATAAGATCTTTTTGAAGAATAAGAAAAAGCTACTCTAGGGATAACAGCATAATTTTTATAAAAGCTCTTATTGAAATAAAAGATTGTGACCTCGATGTTGAATTAAGAAAAATAATTTGTGAAGCAGCTAATTATTTTTAGTCTGTTCGACTAAAATTTCTTACATGATTTGAGTTTAGATCGACGAAAGTCAGATTGGTTTCTATCTAAAATTTAATAAAGTTATTTTAGTACGAAAGGAAAAAAAAACTTTTTATTAAAGTAATCAATTGATGGTTGGTTTTTAACCAATGTATGAGTTTTCTCCTTAATAAAAAGTTAGTATAAAAATTACGTTTCATTTACAATGAAAAAATATTAAGCAATACTTTTTTATTCCTCAAATAAGACCGATAAATTGGTTAGGGTTAATGTTGTATTTTTATTTAGTTTTATTAATTTTATTTACTAAAATCCATTTTTTTATAAAAATTTCTAAAAAAGTGGATTTTGGAAAAAGGGGGCTAAAAGTGAGGGGTTTTAAATTAGAAGTTTAATTATGGGAAACTTATTTTCTTCTTTTGATCCTCAAGCTAGGGTTTTATTTTTTTCTGGGGGGCTTAACTGAGTTTCTACCCTAAGGGCAGCTATTATTTTTCCTCAGGTGTTTTGACTGACAAAAAATCAATTTAGAGGAAGGTTAATGACAATTTTTAAAGCCTTATTGGCTGAACTGAGGGCAGTGTTTGGGGGGTTGTGCGTCCCAGGAGTAAGAATAATTTTTCTTTCGTTTTTTTTCTTTATTATTTTCTCTAATTTTTTAGGGTTATTCCCCTACGTGTTTACTGCATCTAGACACTTGGTTTTTACTTTAGCTCTTTCGTTGCCTATTTGACTAGGGACAATAATTTGATCAATTTTTTTTCAATTTAAAAACATTATAGCTCATTTAGTGCCATTAGGAACTCCTGGAGCTTTAATGCCAGTTATAGTGTTAATTGAAACAGTTAGGTCAATTATTCGACCAATGACTTTAGGAATTCGGCTAGCTGCAAATATAATTGCGGGACATCTTTTATTAACTTTATTAGGGGGCCAAGGAAGATTCAGACTTAGGGGGAGGATTGTTTTATTAGCGTTAGTGGCGTTGATTACTTTAGAGTGCGCAGTGGCGTGCATTCAGTCATATGTTTTTACAATTTTAAGATCCCTTTATTTAAGTGAACTAATAAGCGCAGAGTTTAGAAAAAAATTTGCTTAGTTTAGGATAATTTAAAAAAAATTTTAATTTTGGAGATTAAATTTAAGCTTTGCTTTTCTTATGTCAAATATAATCTGTCATCCTTACCATATAGTCGATGAGTCTCCTTGGCCACTTTACGGGTCTTTAGGGGGGCTGTTTTTTACCTCGGGGATAGTTTCTTGATTTCATTTAAATAGAGCCAGCTTATTTATTTTAGGTTTAGTTATTCTATTGTTGGTCATATATCAATGGTGGCGGGATGTGTCTCGAGAGGGAAGAGCTCAAGGGTGCCACAGGTCAATTGTAGAGCTCGGATTACGTTGGGGTATATTATTATTTATTGTTTCAGAAGTATTTTTTTTCCTCAGGTTTTTTTGAGCATTTTTTCACAGTAGGTTGGCCCCTAATGTTGAACTGGGGGGTGTTTGACCTCCTTTAGGAGTTTTGGCGTTTAATCCTTTTCAAGTTCCCTTATTAAATACGATTGTATTAGTATCTTCAGGTATTAGAGTTACATGAGCTCACCATGCTTTAATGGAGGGAAAGTTTAGCCAAGCTAAATTAGGGCTTCTTCTTACTATTATTTTAGGGGTTTATTTTACATTTCTTCAAGGGTTAGAGTATTTTGAGGCAAGTTTTTCCTTTGCTGATAGAGTGTATGGCTCAACATTTTTTATTGCTACAGGGTTTCATGGCCTCCATGTTATTATTGGAACACTATTTTTAAGGGTTTGTTTGGTTCGACATTTAAATTTTGAGTTTAATCCTGCACACCACTTTGGCTTCGAGGCGGCTGCTTGATATTGACATTTTGTTGATGTAGTGTGATTGTTTTTATATTTAGTGGTATATTGATGAGGAGGTGCGTAAAAAAATTAGATCATTTAAAATTAAATGGTTATGGTCGTGCAACCATAAGGATATTGGGACTTTATATTTAATTGCAGGGGCTTGAGCGGGTATGGTGGGGACGGGCTTAAGGATGATTATTCGTATAGAATTGGGGCAAGCAGGAAGGTTAATTGGAGACGATCAAATTTATAATGTGGTAGTTACTGCGCATGCATTTGTTATAATTTTTTTTATGGTTATACCTATTTTAATTGGGGGGTTTGGTAACTGGCTGGTGCCTCTAATGTTGGGAGCAGCAGATATGGCTTTCCCTCGAATAAATAATATAAGATTTTGATTTCTTCTCCCGGCTTTAGTAATGCTTTTATCAAGATCATTAGTGGAAAGGGGAGCGGGAACAGGCTGAACAGTCTATCCTCCTTTATCTAGAAATATCGCTCATGCAGGAAGATCAGTGGACTTTGCTATTTTTTCTTTACATTTAGCGGGAGTAAGGTCAATTTTAGGGGCGGTGAATTTTATTAGAACTTTAGGGAATTTACGTGCATTTGGCATGATTCTGGATCGAATGCCTTTATTTGCTTGAGCTGTATTAATTACCGCGATTTTACTTTTGCTTTCTTTACCTGTTTTAGCGGGAGCTATTACTATATTATTAACAGACCGAAATCTTAACTCAAGATTTTATGATGCTGGGGGAGGAGGGGATCCAATTTTGTACCAACACCTATTTTGGTTTTTTGGACACCCTGAAGTTTATATTTTAATTTTACCTGGGTTTGGGTTGATTTCTCATATTGTAGCGCAAGAGAGGGGAAAAAAAGAAACCTTTGGTGTCTTAGGGATGATTTATGCTATGTTGGCGATTGGTGTTTTAGGTTTTGTTGTTTGAGCTCACCATATATTTACAGTAGGTATAGATGCGGACACTCGAGCCTATTTTACCTCCGCTACAATAATTATTGCAGTTCCTACAGGGATTAAAATTTTTAGTTGGTTGGGGACGTTACACGGGGTTCGATTTTCTCTATCGCCTTCACTATATTGAGCGCTAGGGTTTATTTTCTTGTTCACAGTAGGAGGGTTAACGGGGGTAGTTTTATCTAATTCCTCTTTAGATGTAGTCCTCCATGATACTTATTATGTGGTGGCTCATTTTCATTATGTGCTAAGTATAGGTGCGGTATTTGCGCTGATAGGGGCTTTTGTTAACTGATTTCCTTTAATAACAGGGTTGACAATAAATCCAAAATGACTTAAAATTCAGTTTTGTATTATGTTCGTGGGGGTAAATTTAACTTTTTTCCCAATGCATTTTTTAGGTTTAGCCGGAATGCCGCGGCGCTATTCCGACTACCCTGACTTTTTCTTATATTGAAATGTAGTGGCCAGGCTGGGGTCAATTGTTTCAGTAATTTCTGTAATATTTTTTTTATTCATTATTTGAGAGGCTTTTTCCAGACATCGGCCTGCTATATCTAGTGCTCATTTATCTTCTTCATTAGAAATAATACACTCTTTTCCCCCATTAAATCACAGTTATTCTTCTATTCCTGTTGTTAGAAGCAAATAATTTATATAGGTGTTTAGCATAAGAAATTTTGATTTTCTAGGATATAATTAAATTTGTAATATAAAATATTTTATTTTTTAATAAAAATTACAACCAGGAAAAGCGTCTATATGGATCGGTAAACAAGAAAAAGGAATTCAACTAGTTTCGTTGTTTTACGTTCAATCAAGTAAAATGATTTGGCTCTCTTAATTAAAATTATTTAAATTATAAATAAATAAATTCACTGTACATACAAAGTGACTCCTGGCGGCGGGATAGGATAGGAAATAAAGGGGGAAGGGGAAGGAATATATAAAGGTTTAGTAATCAAAAAGAGTTGAAGCTATAATAGAGTCTCTATAGTGCGGTGGGGGAGGGGGAGGGGTTAATTAATTTTTAGTGTTCAATCAAGTAAAATGATTTGGCTCTCTTAATTAAAATTATTTAAATTATAAATAAATAAATTCACTGTACATACAAAGTGACTCCTGGCGGCGGGATAGGATAGGAAATAAAGGGGGAAGGGGAAGGAATATATAAAGGTTTAGTAATGTGGCTTTAAGTAAAGGATTTAAATTAAATTCACTGAACATAAACGTTGAGTTTGATGATGAAATTGACAAGGTGTTTCTATGGTTAAACATTTTGAATAATGCGGCCATAAATTCAAAATTTTAAATTATTAAAATTTTTGAACATGATTAAAGTTTGGTGAAGAAATTGGTAAGTGTCCCGGGGTGTTAAAAGATGYTTAAGGTCATGCCCTTCTAACTTAAAACATTATGAAGGCGCGGTATTAAATATAGGATTAAAAATTATTAAAATTAAAATTATTAAACCTTAATACTGAATTTGATGGTGAAGTTAGTAGGGTATTTTAGGGGTTAAATATTTCGGTAGTGAGAAATTAGATAAAAACTAAAAATTAATTAAATTAGACTTTGGGTAAAACATATTGAGTTTGATGCTGAAATAGGGGGGGTTCTCTATAATCCTTAGGTTTTTATAAAATATGATAAAGTTTTTTTTWAAAAAAAAAAGGGGGGGGGAGTCTTAAACAACTGAAAACATTATAATGGTGGGGTATTAAATATAAGGTTAAAATTCATTTAAATTTTGAACTCACACATATTGGGTTTGGTGATGAAATTGGCAAGGTTACCCAAGGGTAAAAATTTTTTAAGGGGCTTTTTACAATGTTTTACATTATAGGGGGCATGGTATTGAATAAAGGATTTAAATTATTAAAATTAAGATTTGAACATACTATTAAGTTTGATGGAGAAATTAATAGGGTATTTTTAGGGTTAAATATTTTGGTTGCGGGTTAATAAATAAAAACGAAAAATTATTAAAATTTAACCTTTGGACA